TGTGTTATATGTAGTATATGTGTTATATGTATATCTAGTATTATGTATTAGTATAATACAATATATAATATATCAATAGTATTATTATATAGTATTAGAATACTATTCGAAAAACGACAGATTATATATGTCCAATTTGAATCGATTTCACCGATCTCAATTAATTCCTCTTTACTTCTCAGAGGAAAAGTAATAGGTAGGGATGACAGGATTTGAACCCGTGACATTTTGTACCCAAAACAAACGCGCTACCAAGCTGCGCTACATCCCTTTTAATAGGTTTACAGTGTTATTGTAAATAATCCTTTTCTTTTTTTCCAGATCATTATTCATTATTATAGATTTTTTCTTTTTTTTTCATATCATAATATCATATATAATAGAATAGATATCTATATAGATATAATATAAGAGTCTTTGGATACATATACGCTGTCAAGTAAAAAAGGCTTTTAAGGTAGTAGGAAAGATGCATCTTTTCACTTTTTTTAACTTAAAATAAAGGTAGAAAATCTTACGGGTTGTTGTACATTTTCATTTGCTTTAGGAATTTCATGTACAAATACAAGTGGTTTTAAAAAAATACATACGCATCTGAGCATCTATTATATATGTATTATTCTTATGTGTTACAATATATAAATAAAGAAAAAAGAAGGAGGATTTTCAATGCGAGATCTAAAAACATATCTCTCCGTGGCACCGGTACTAAGTACTTTGTGGTTCGCATCTTTAGCGGGTTTATTGATAGAAATCAATCGTTTTTTCCCGGATGCGTTAACATTCCCCTTTTTTTCATTCTAGTTATTGACATGGTAAGGGGGTAACGAAGATTAGAAAAAGGATTCACTCTCTGTGACTAATCTAATCCCCTGCCCTTTCTCCCTTTCACCTTCTATTTGAAAAGGGAGAAAGAAAAAAGGATTCAACCTCAGCAAAGCTTGGGCTCAAGCTCAAATTTTCAATTAAAATCTTATCTTAAACTTAAATATAAAATAAATAAGAGTGAGAATGGAAATGAAAATGCGGATCTAGGGCAAAAGTCTCATACACGAGACTTAAATGGAATACTGTACTGTGATTAGAAATATAGTTAGAGGAAAAATGGATTTCGAATTCTAAAGATAAATATTAGTCCTAACAAAACAATAACATAGTTAGAAATCGTTGGATTATGTATTCTTTCTTATAATTATACTGAATTCTATTTACTATTAACATTTAATAGTTCTCTATATTATTGTTATTGCAACGAATTTTTTGACGTGTATTTCTAGTTAGCAATTTCTATTTTTTCTTTCTTTCCGCTTTAGGTCGAAAATAAGAGAGTTGCTTGAATCAAAAATTCACACAAAAAAAGGGGGTTCATGGCCAAGGGTAAAGATGTCCGAGTAAGCGTTATTTTGGAATGTACTAGTTGTGTTCGAAAGAATGTTTATAAGAAACCAAGGGGTATTTCCCGATATATTACTCAAAAGAATCGACGTAACACGCCCAGTCGGTTGGAATTGAGAAAATTCTGTCCCTACTGTTCCAAGCATACAATTCATGGAGAGATAAAGAAATAGATCGAACTGAACGTGTCTGCGCCTTTTAAAAAAGTACGAGTCCAAAAGGGCGTATATTCTACACACATATTTTTTTATATGCGTAACTTATATGCATAAAAAAATTATATGAAAATGTAATAAAAAACATACATATTATTCTATTGCAATTGCAATAAATAATAATTCGAATATATAGATATATAATTTTATTCGTAAAAAACGAACAAATATTCAACAATATAGATAGAATATAATATAAATATATATATATAAAGGATTCCCCACTCGAAGCTATGAAGCTATATAGAATAGAAACGTATATATCGTATATATAATAATATAGGCAATAGGCACATATAAAAAAATAGAAATATAGAAATAAATATAACAAAAATAAACAAATTCAAATTAAAGTTAAAGAAAAGAATAAAAAAACCAAATCCTATTTCTTTCTAATTTCTTTTTTTAGATCTGACCAAAATAGGATTTTCGGTAGAATCTTTTTTATATTATAAAAAATAAATAAACACTAAACAAACCATGGATAAATCCAAGCGGTCTTTCCTTAAACCTAAGCGGCCTTTTCGCAGGCGCTTGCCCCCGCTCCAATCGGGGGACCGAATTGATTATAGAAACATGAGTTTAATTAGTCGATTTATTAGTGAACAGGGAAAAATATTATCTAGGCGCGTGAATAGATTGACTCTGAAACAACAACGATTAATTACTACTGCTATAAAACAAGCTCGTATTCTATCTTTGTTACCCTTTCTTAATAACGAGAAACAATTTGAAAGAGCTAAGTCGGCCGTTCGAACTACAGGTTTTCGAGGTTTTCGAACAAAAAAACAATAGGTTTACTTTTTTTTATATTATTCAAGTGATGTTTTGCTCTAAAAATTCTCGAATAATCAAAAATTTTTATTGATATTGAATGTCTTTGCACATTTTGACTACTTTATTTTCTTGTAATTGTAGTTTTTATTTTCGGACGAATTTCTATCTTCCCTTCCCGGAGTTCCTTCTCCGGGGAACTTTGTTTACAAAATTTCAGATGCTTCTTTCCAATCTTCTTTTTTTATGATCTCATTGGAAATACTATAAAGACAATTCCTATTTAATATAGCTATTTGTGCAAGTATTTTACGATTAAGAATCAACTGCCTCTTGTACAGATCATGTATAAACTTACTATAACTATAGTATACGCCCCTGTCAGGTTCTCGAATTGCTGCGTTTATCCGAGTAATCCATAACCGACGAAAATCTCTCTTTTTCTTATCTCTATCGCGATGAGCCGAAAACAAAGCTCTTATTTTCTGTTGAGTAATAATACGAATAGTTTTTGAATGAGCCCCTCGAAAGCTTGATACAAATAAACGCATTTTTTTTCTACGTCTCCGGGCTATATATCCTCGTCTAACTCTGGTCATTGAATAAATGAAACTTTGCAAAATAACTAATTGATTTTATTTCTCTTTGAGTTATTTCTTCTTTCCTCACGAGTAATAACAAAACGGATTTTTCCAATGTATAAAAAAAATTCCAATGGCTTTTGCTACTATAACCTTCCCGACCACGATTTTTTCTTTTTTTTTCGAGGCCTTTCGCCTCAACTCCAAATGAAAGAAGAAATTGGATTGATACTAGGGATACTAGGGCGTAGTAAATCTAGATGAATAAAGAAATAGTGGGTTCCTTCGTTTCTATGGTTACTTCTTAAACGGTGAGGTCCTTTCTATACACCGGAGCCCTTTACTTCGTTTAGTTAACGGTATTGGTAACTTGTACAATTCAAAATCTTTGGCTCTACCCATGAATTATCCAGTAATAGGTCTTTCACAACGAGATCCGCCTATACAGTAACGGTATTTAGTTTTGAAGGTTAGCTAGATAGCTGACCCTGTTAGTCCGTTTTGCAAAAATGGGAGCATAATCTTTTTTCTTTAAAAATAGTACTTTCCCGCTTAATATATAGCATTTGCTACCAATTGGGAATTTGCTTCTCATCTTAAATCGAGCTAATCGGGGTTACACCGAGGGAAACCATAAATTTCATACGCAATAGATGGATATGGGAGATCTTTTTTTTCGACAATGACCGGAGTTCTTCCATTTTATCCTATTCATTGGTAGTGATCATTGATACTGGGAATTTTATTGCCCAGCTCATAAATTGAACGAGTCGCACATACACCCTAGTACATGTTCCTCGGCGCTGAGGACATCCCCGAAGAGCGGGGGATTTTGTGACGTTTCTGATTGGCTGTCTTGTGTTTCTAATAAGCTGTTTAATAGTTGGCATACTGAATCATTTAGATAAGGGACTGGTTTAGATCAATCCTAACCTGATGAGTATGAATTATTTCTAGTTATATAAAATATTACCCAGGAAAGTCAAAAGAGAAAATATTGATTTGTCAATTTAACTACAATTTAACTACTTTGGCTCTTTCCATTTGTCCTTCTTTACTATTTCTACTCCTTCATTCGCTATAAGATCAATAATTCCGTGAGCTTGGGCTTCTTTTGCTGACATAAAAACATCCCTTTCCAGGTCTTCGGTTAGAACCCAAAAAGGTTGGCCTGTTCTTTGTGCATAAACCTTTGTGAGTGTTTCTCGCAAAGTCAATAGTTCTTCCGCTTCCATCATACATTCTCCCGTTGATCCCTCATGAAAAGAACTAGCAGGTTGATGGATCATTACCCTGATGGTATAACAAAAATACGGTTACTCTATCTCACATGATGAGGCAAAGATAAAAGATAGAGAATAACAATAAACTTGAATAACCGTACGTGCATCTTTTGCGCATTGCATACGGCTCAACAATAGAATTTACTTTTCTCTTCCATCGAAGAAAAATAGAATCGACCAGATCCAGATCAGTAAATCATCCAATTACCACCCTTCTTCTCGTGAGTTCAAAATACTATGATGGTTCCGTTGCTTTATCGTTCATTTCGTTGGTAATTCAGCAATCCCAAAGTTTCTTTTTGATCCGAAATCGAAAATTTGTTTTATTTTCGTACTCTTTCAAACATAAATATTGTTAGGTTAGGATTAAGAGTCTTTTGGTATAAAAATAAAAAGTTTGTGACGCTGAAACGGACTCCGGATAAAAAAATCGGGAATACCCCTTTATCTCATACTCCTCCCTCGATACATAATCTAATGTTTTGAAAAAAACTAACAAAATTTTGCATATCGAATTCAAAGTGCCATGCTATTTTTACTATTTTTACTTAACACTACTCATAATATATATTGATATTTCTTGTGGCGAAGGCATAGTCTTTTTTTCTCAAATACAAATAAAAAACTCATTGGCGCAAAAGCCAAGCGTGAGGGAATGCAAAACGTTTGGTAATTTCTCCCCCGACCAGGACAAAAGATCCCATTGAAGCGGCTATTCCCATGCAGATTGTATATACATCTGGTAGCACCAGTTGCATAGCATCAAAAATAGCTATTCCGGGTAATACCCATCCGCCAGGACAGTTTATAAACAAATATAAATCTTGGGTCTGGTCCTCTATACTGAGATATATGATAAGACCAACAAGATAATTCGAGATCTCGGTCGTAATCTCTTGGGTTAAAAAAAGTAATCTTGCTCGATAAAGTCGGTTGATTAGGGTAAAATTGTATCCCTTAGGAACCGTACATGCACCTTTTGATGCATACGGTTCAAACAAATGTGAAAAAGAAAAAAATCAATGTGTAGATTACTGCCCTCGTTTTTTTATAGCAGTTTCTTCTAACTTCTAGTGAGGGGGTTTTGTCTTCGATTTTTCAATAAATATGAGTTTTTCCTTATTTCTACTAAAAAAAAAAAAAGAAAAAATAGTATTCTAAAGAAAAAGAAATAGTATATAGGTATAGTAAGAGGTCAATTTTTCGAACTAACTGCTCGTTGATTTATTGTTTCATCGAGATCGAATGCAAACCACGATGTCATTTTCTTGTTCTTGAGGGGGTCTCTTTAATTCTTTTAGGTTTACGCTCTACTCCGGGTAAAAATCTGCTCGATTTTGATTTGCACATATAGGTCAAATGCGTCTAATACCGCTTATTTTTGTTTTATAAGATTTCGTTTTTTTTTCATTTAGTTCGTGCCTTTGCCAAAAAAATGTGATATTCGACATATTGAATTCATCTAGTCTATTCGAGTGATTAAAGTTTAGATGAGTCCTAGATTTGTTCCATTAGTTATATTCTAATTTCTCATTTTTATAAATAGGAACTTGGAATAATTTTTCATATAAGCAGTCATTTTCGATATATTACCAATTGGGATTTGTTTAAACGGAGCCTGGATACTTCATGTCATTTTATTGATTCAACCAAGCCAACCATAAATTATTCTAATTGATACTATTAGTCTGAATCCTCCTACAAATGGATCTAGTTGTACTTCGCGCTCCAAATTTTTGATGATTCAATCACTCTTTCTTGGGCGAAGGGAAGGATATCTCGATCAGGAAAGAGAACGGGGAAAGCCCATACGACCCAATATATCTGACAAGTCGCACTATACGTCAACCCAAGTTGCATCTTCATCTCCCGGAATTCGAAAGGGTACTTTTGGAACACCAATAGGCATTAACTGAAAGAAAAAAGAATTAAGTACTATATTTCACTTTGATATGGAAACGTAATAATTGGGCTATTCTCTTCATAATATCAACATATACGATAAAGGTTGATATTCTTTATCATATATGTTGTCGAGAATACATTAGAAAAGGTCATAAAAGCCGATAGAATGACTAAAGTAAAATAGAGCTTCCACTGATGAATAAATAGGATGGCATTTGCTCATAGAAAGGGGTATCAACCCCCATTGCATATTGGTACTTATCGGATATAAAATAAATCTGTTTCGCTTTGTTTCTACAAATATAATTGTTCCATTATTACCAATAGAATATTAATCCTTGCTCCGAGATAATCCACCGAACAAGGGTCCATTGATAATCATAGTCTTTTCCAATGCAATAAAGTTACATAGTGTCTATTTTTATTTGAAAAAGGGGTATTTCCATGGGTTTGCCTTGGTATCGTGTTCATACCGTTGTATTGAATGATCCCGGTCGGTTGATTTCTGTTCATATAATGCATACGGCTCTGGTTGCTGGTTGGGCCGGCTCGATGGCTCTATATGAATTAGCAGTTTTTGATCCCTCTGATCCCGTTCTTGATCCAATGTGGAGACAGGGTATGTTTGTTATACCTTTCATGACTCGTTTAGGAATAACCAATTCCTGGGGCGGTTGGAGTATTACAGGGGGGACGGTAACGGATCCCGGGATTTGGAGTTATGAAGGTGTGGCCGGGGCACATATTGGGTTTTCTGGCTTGTGCTTTTTGGCAGCTATTTGGCATTGGGTCTATTGGGATCTAGAAATTTTTTCTGATGAACGTACAGGAAAACCTTCATTAGATTTGCCTAAGATTTTTGGAATTCATTTATTTCTTTCCGGGGTAGCTTGTTTTGGTTTTGGCGCATTTCATGTAACAGGCTTGTACGGTCCTGGAATATGGGTGTCTGATCCTTATGGATTAACCGGAAAAGTCCAGTCAGTAAATCCCGCATGGGGCGTAGAAGGTTTTGATCCTTTTGTTCCAGGGGGAATAGCTTCTCATCATATTGCAGCAGGGACATTGGGTATATTAGCGGGATTATTCCATCTTAGTGTCCGCCCGCCCCAACGTCTATACAAAGGATTACGTATGGGTAATATTGAAACCGTACTTTCCAGCAGCATCGCTGCTGTCTTTTTTGCAGCTTTTGTAGTTGCCGGAACTATGTGGTATGGGTCAGCAACTACTCCGATCGAATTATTTGGTCCCACTCGTTATCAATGGGATCAGGGATACTTTCAGCAAGAAATATATCGAAGAGTTAGTGCCGGGCTGGCTGAAAATCAAAGCTTAGCAGAAGCTTGGGCGAAAATTCCTGAGAAATTAGCCTTTTATGATTACATTGGCAATAATCCGGCAAAGGGAGGATTATTCAGGGCAGGTTCAATGGACAATGGGGATGGAATAGCTGTTGGATGGTTAGGACACCCAGTATTTAGAGATAAAGAAGGACGTGAGCTATTTGTACGTCGTATGCCTACCTTTTTTGAAACATTTCCGGTCGTTTTGATAGACGGAGATGGAATTGTTAGAGCCGATGTTCCTTTTAGAAGAGCAGAGTCGAAATATAGCGTCGAACAGGTAGGTGTAACTGTTGAATTCTATGGTGGCGAACTCAATGGAGTCAGTTATAGTGATCCTGCTACCGTGAAAAAATATGCTAGACGTGCTCAACTGGGTGAAATTTTTGAATTAGATCGTGCTACTTTGAAATCGGATGGTGTTTTTCGTAGTAGCCCAAGGGGTTGGTTTACTTTTGGACATGCTTCCTTTGCCCTGCTTTTCTTCTTCGGACATATTTGGCATGGGGCTAGAACTTTGTTCAGAGATGTCTTTGCTGGTATTGATCCAGATTTAGATTCTCAAGTAGAATTTGGAGCATTCCAAAAACTAGGGGATCCAACTACAAGAAGACAAACAGTCTGATACAAAATTGCTTTAGTATTTTTCGTCTCTCTTTTTGTAATTTGACATTTGGGATCGGAGAAATCTTGATTTAATCATTTTACTTGTTCTTTATCAGTGAAAAAATTCCCAATAAACAGGTATGGAAGCTATAATTGTAAACCACAATCGAATCTATGGAAGCATTGGTTTATACATTTCTATTAGTCTCGACTCTAGGGATTATTTTTTTCGCAATCTTTTTTCGAGAACCGCCTAAAATTTCAACGAAGAAATGATTTTTCATTATCTCCGTTGAAGTAATGAGCCTCCCAATATTGAATGCATATTGGGAGGCTCATTACTTCGACTAGTCCCCGTGTTCCTCGAACGGATCTCTTAGTTGTTGAGAGGGTTGCCCAAAAGCGGTATATAAGGCATACCCGGTAAAACTTACAAGTAAACCAGATATAAAGATGGCGACTAGGGTTGCTGTTTCCATTCTTATATGAATTCGAGACCGCAACGGATCTCTGATAAGATCCTTTATTTACAGGGGAATGGTATACAAAGTCAACAGATCTCAATAAAAAATTAGATTTATGGCTACACAAACCGTTGAGAGTAGTTCTAGATCTCGTCCAAGACAAACTACGGTAGGGGCGTTATTGAAACCGTTGAATTCGGAATATGGTAAAGTAGCTCCTGGGTGGGGAACTACCCCTTTGATGGGTATCGCAATGGCTTTATTTGCAGTATTCCTATCTATTATTTTGGAGATTTATAATTCTTCCGTTTTACTGGATGGAATTTCAATGAATTAAATCCGCAAGAACTTTTTAGTTCGAGTTTTTCAATACAAAATGAAATTTCAGGTTTTTTATTTATAACCCCCTTGGTAGTTCGATCGCGGAATTTCTTTCTGTATTTCCGAAATATGAGTGTGTGACTTGTTATAAGTGATCCTATTGATAATACAGAGAATGAGTCTGTCATCTTATCTTTATAAAGATGGTTCTACCCCGTCGGATACTCAGCCTAGTATCTGGAGCACGGAATAGTTTGAACTAGATCCAGAATTGAACTATGATTCATACTTAATATGCATACCTTGTGACCGGATTCTAACTACAAAATTTTCAACGAATTAGAAATACTTATAAATTCAAATGGAAAGATTTTTCTTTCTGTTTATGCTTATTTTGACTAAAAGGTAATTTTTTTTTGAGTCATTAAGTCATTATACCTATCCCTATTTATTGAATAAGTGATGATCCGATAGTTCTTACTCAGGGAATCTTTTGGCTTGGCATTTTTATTGAATCATCGTGGTTGTAGTATGAATCTGGGGTTTCAATTAATTTATAGGGTCTTAACAAGAGAAATTCCTATCAATGAGAAAAACAATAGTCAAAGCCGAATTACACATAACTAACAAATAAAAGAAAAAAATAGGGAAAGAGAAGATTCAAGAGGCCTGTAGTAATAATAAAGAAAAAAAGGAAGAGCCGACTTGAAATTTTGGCATTATCACCACAAAGAAGAACTTTCATATTTTTAATGCTTCGTATCTGCACTTCCGAGAAGATTAAATCGGAAGATCTATTACATATGCGTTAGGAGTAGTATTTGTGTGTTTCTGCTTGAGCTGTACGAGAAAAAATTCTCATATACGGTTCTCAGAGGGGGAGTCCCCCCGGTTTACCTATCTCAATAAAGTCTACGATTGGTTCGAAGAACGTCTCGAAATTCAGGCGATTGCAGATGATATAACTAGTAAATATGTTCCTCCCCATGTCAACATATTTTATTGTCTAGGCGGAATTACCCTTACTTGTTTTTTAGTACAAGTAGCTACGGGGTTTGCTATGACTTTTTATTATCGCCCAACGGTTACGGAGGCATTTGCTTCTGTTCA